ATACCAGTGTAAGTGAAGACCCGATTAGAAATGATATAGATAAAAACACTCTTAGTGGGAGTGATAGTGACAATTCTAGTTACAGTAATGTTGATCATTTAGTCGGCGTTAGAGACATTCATAATTTCGTACCTGATGATACTTTTTTAGTTAGGGATAATAATAGGGACAGTTATTTCATATGTTTTGATATTGAAAATCAAATTTTTGAGATTGACAATGCTCATTCTTTTCTAAGTGAACTAGAAAGCTCTTTTTCTAATTCTCGGAATTTTTGTTATCTAAATAGTGTATCTAATAGTGATGATCCCCACTATGATCCTTACATATATGATACTAAATATAGTTGGAATAAACACATTACTAGCTGTATTGACAGCTATTTTCGTTCTCAAATTTGTATTGATAGTTACATTTTAAGTGGTATTGTCAATTACAATGACAATTACATTTCTAGTTACATTTTTGATGAAAGCAGAAATAGTAGTGAAACCCAGAGTTCAAGTATAAAAACGAGTCCGGCTGGTAGTGAGTTAACTATAACAGAAACGGAAAATTCTAATGATCTAGATTTTACTCAAAAATATAGGCATTTATGGGTTCAATGCGAAAATTGTTATGGATTAAATTATAAGAAATTTTTGAAATCAAAAATGAATATTTGCGAACACTGTGGACATCATTTGAAAATGAGTAGTTCAGATAGAATAGAACTTTTGATTGATCCGGGTACTTGGGTTCCTATGGATGAAGATATGGTCTCTGTGGATACCATTGAATTTCCGTTGGAAGAGGAATCTTACAAAGAGCGTATTGATTCTTATCAAAGAAAAACAGGATTAACTGAGGCTGTTCAAACAGGCATAGGTCAACTAAACGGTATTCCCATAGCAATTGGGGTTATGGATTTTCAGTTTATGGGGGGTAGTATGGGTTCCGTAGTTGGCGAGAAGATCACTCGTTTGATCGAATATGCTACCAATCAGTTTTTGCCTCTTATTCTAGTGTGTGCTTCCGGAGGAGCACGCATGCAAGAAGGAAGTTTGAGCTTGATGCAAATGGCTAAAATAGCTTCCGCTTTATATGATTATCAATCAAAGAAAAAGTTATTCTATGTATCAATCCTTACATCTCCTACTACTGGTGGGGTGACAGCCAGTTTTGGTATGTTGGGCGATATCATTATTGCCGAACCCAATGCCTACATTGCATTTGCGGGTAAAAGAGTAATTGAACAAACATTGAATACGACAGTACCTGAGGGCTCACAAACGGCTGAATATTTATTCCATAAGGGCCAATTCGACCTAATCGTACCACGTAATCTTTTAAAAGACGTTCTGAGTGAGTTATTTCAGCTCCACGCTTTCTTTTCTCTGAATCAAAATTCAATCAAGCGGATCCTTAATAAAAAAAATATATTAATTAATCAAAATATAAATTATTATTTTTTTTTTATAAAACGAGTAGTTATTTAGTTTATAGAAATCAAAGCCAAAATCCATTCTACGGATTTTGGCTTGGTAGCATTTGATGACATAAGATTTAATTGTAAAAATAATTATGCGGATCATTTTTTTTTTACCGACATTCCCGATTACTAATCAGTAAAAACCTCTATCAAAAAAAAAAGAATGCATTCCTTCTTCCGCTAAATTAAAATTAGGCAAGGAGAATAAAGCGAATTTCGCGTTCTCTTCTTATGTGTATATAATTAAAATATAGAAAATTTAAAAGTGAAAAGTACAGAATCTTGCATCTTTCGATATTTTTTTAGAATCCCCAGTTTTACTAAGACTCCCTATTCCCGGATCGGATTGTAACAAATTTTTCAGGAAGTTGTAAGAAACTCTTTCTTTATTTTATTCCATTTTATGAAATTCAAATTATAAGACAAAAACAAGATAATAAAAAAGGCGATTATCATATATATATATATTTCATGTAGAAAGATGAAAAATTATATTTATTTAGTTCGACATTCCTTGCACTTATTTTATTATATTTATATATTTTTTATTATATCACATATACTCACTTAGATATGCTTAGTATAATTCTATATGAATTATAAATAATGATTATAAGATACCTTTATAACAATATAAATAACAATATAACAATAACAGGTAAAAATAGTAAATCCAGGTATCCATTTTATGACAAATTTACCCTCTTTTTTTGTGCCTTTCGTGGGCCTAATATTGCCGGCAATTGCGATGGCTTCTTTATCTCTTCATATTCAAAAAAACAAGATTTTTTAGATATCGATATGATGGGGCTAAATCTCATCTATTTTGTTTTTTTTTTCAAGATTTAGACTTAGACCATAACACAGATATCTATTTCTTAGAATAAAATATGTGATGTGGTTTCCCCCGAACATAAAGAAACTATTATTGTTATTCGTGTGTAAACATGATATATGAGTAAATAAATTATAGCTATTTGCAACGAAATCAAATCGGGATCGGGGCGAATGCCTTAAATGTAAAGTGAATATATCTATATGTATGTGGATATCTATAGGAAATCATGCGAAATGGATATTATTATTTTATATCTAACCAATTCGATGAATTACTCCTAAAATAAAAGTTCACATCAGAATAGTGCTAGTTGATGAGAGTTATTTCGGAAACACACAAAAAGTCAAATTAATTTGGGTTATTCTCTCAATTTCAATAAAATGCAACTAGATCTAGTATGAATTGGCGATCAGAACATATATGGATAGAACTTATAGCGGGGTCTCGAAAAACAAGTAATTTCTGCTGGGCCTTTATCCTTTTTTTAGGTTCATTAGGGTTTTTATTAGTTGGAATTTCCAGTTATCTTGGTAGAAATTTGATATCTTTATTTCCGCCTACGCAAATCATTTTTTTTCCACAGGGGATCGTGATGTCTTTCTACGGAATTGCGGGTCTCTTTATTAGCTCTTATTTGTGGTGCACAATTTCGTGGAATGTAGGTAGTGGTTATGATCGGTTCGATAGAAAAGAAGGAATAGTGTGTATTTTTCGTTGGGGATTTCCTGGAAAAAATCGTCGCATCTTCCTCCAATTCTTTATGAAAGATGTCCAGTCCATCAGAATAGAAGTGAAAGAGGGTATTTATGCTCGTCGTGTCCTTTATATGGAAATCAGAGGCCATGGCGCTATTCCTTTGACTCGTACTGATGAGAATTTGACTCCACGAGAACTTGAGCAAAAAGCTGCTGAATTGGCTTATTTCTTGCGTGTACCAATTGAAGTATTTTAAAAAATGAATTGAAACTGAAATGAAAAGAATGAATGCTTTTTTTCTTTTCAATAGAGAGATTATATCTTGTAGATTCTCTTTTTTTTTGTTTTGTCAATCAATTTTTCTTTTTATCCCTTTTTGTACTTCTTAATTACCAAACGATTGGGATGCTTATAACGATAGCTTTTTTGTCTTGTTTTGGTAGTCATTTTTTTTATCAGAATCACAATATTCTTCAGAAAATTCTCTCAATTATTCCCGGACTATGCGTCGTTTTTTTTTTTTCAAAAAATTGGATATTTTGATAGAAAGAGAGTTCTTTCGTTTCAAAATCTGAATAATATTTGTTACTTGAAGGGGCTCTTTCATGCATTTCTTTATTGAAAGGGGTCACTCTCTTCGAATTTTAGCAAGTGATAGATTTGGAAACAATCTCTTTATTCGAAGTGGATTCTTTTTTATTCCATTTCTGTATTATTTATAAATTCAAGTACTAACCGCTGAATCATACACAAAAAAAGCGGGGAATAGATTCGTGGGCTCGATAACTTGTAATAGAACTGATCCTTGATAGGAATATTAGTTAGTATCGTATAGCGTCAACGAATGGGGTGAGTTCATTAAAAATTCAAAGACGGAAAAATGGCAAAAAAGAAAGCATTCATTCCCCTTCTATATCTTGCATCTATAGTATTTTTGCCCTGGTGGATCTCTCTCTCATTTACTAAAAGTCTGGAATCTTGGGTTACTAATTGGTGGGATACTAGGCAATCCGAAATTTTTTTGAATGATATTCAAGAAAAGAGTATTCTAAAAAAATTCATAGAATTAGAGGAACTCTTACTCTTGGACGAAATGATAAAGGAATACCCGGGAACACATCTAGAAAAGCTTCGTATCGGAATCTACAACGAAACGATCCAATTGATCAAGATGCACAATGAAGATTGTATCCATACGATTTTGCACTTCTCGACAAATATGATCTGTTTCGTTATTCTAAGTGGTTATTCTATGCTAGGTAATGAAGAACTTGTTATTCTTAACTATTGGGTTCAAGAATTTCTATATAACTTAAGCGACACAATCAAAGCCTTTTCCATTCTTTTAGTAACTGATTTATGTATAGGATTCCATTCGCCCCACGGTTGGGAACTAATGATTGGATCTGTCTACAAAGATTTTGGATTTGCTCATAATGATCAAATTATATCCGGTCTTGTTTCTACCTTTCCGGTCATTCTAGATACAATTTTAAAATATTTGATTTTCCGTTATTTAAATCGTGTATCTCCCTCACTTGTAGTGATTTATCATTCAATGAATGACTGAAAAATGATTCACTGATCCAATTAGAATGGTTGGTTGTTACTTTGTACATAAGCAAAACATTCAAAACTGTACTTATTCTTTTTACTCATACAAGGGATTCGATTCCTCCTATATTCTATTCCATTACAATAAAATTCTTTTAGTACATAGCAGAATCATAGATAGGGAACTATACTAGACTAAGAACCCACCTAATTTTATTGTATAAATTTTCGATACCAATGATTGGACCATGCAAACTATAAATACCCTTTTTTCTTGGATAAAGGAAGAGATTACTCGATCCATTTCCGTATCGCTCATGATATATATAATAACTGGGGCACCCGTTTCAAATGCCTATCCCATTTTTGCACAGCAGGGTTATGAAAATCCACGCGAAGCGACCGGCCGTATTGTATGTGCCAATTGCCATTTAGCTAATA